AAAAAGACCCAAATACTAATTGAAATGGATATGAAATATAAAGTTTTAAACTTTTCTCTCATTCAATATTATTTAAAGATATGAAAGAGTCAAAACGCGAAAGCTCTTCTTTGTGGTTAAATGCCAAAAAATCAAGTCAGCTCGTTCGTCTTTATGTTGTGTTGATCGTTACAGGCCTCTTGAATCTTCTAGATTACCTATCTTTTTTTTGGTATTTGTATGGAACGGTAATGCGGATTTTTTCTTGTTTTCTTTATTATTGATAGGAATTCTCTTGTTAAGACCCTACTTAACTAATAAATTGAAACCTCAGATTCATACGAGAACCACGATAATTCAATGAAACCTTCAAAGTCCAAAGTTCACTGAGTTAGAACCGTTGGATCATCACTTATTCAATCAAAAAATAGCTATAATGACTAAAAACATAAAATACAAAGAAGCGCTTGTCCTTTGACCCAAATAATAGTTTATTAAAAGTATAAAAATATTTTGATTTATTAAAGTTTATAAGATAGAACGGAAAGAAGTCCGGCTACGAGGTCTGAGTATTAAGTATGAATCATAGTTCGAATGCTTTGTGATCTATTTGATCTATTTCGTGCTCCAGATACTCGAATGAATATCCGACGAAGTAAAACCATCTTGATAAAGATGACAGACCCCACTCTCTGTACTATCCATAGGGTCAATTCTAACAAGTCACACACTCATATTCCGGAAATATACAATGCAGAAAAAAATTTCGCGGTCGAACTACCAAAGGAGAATATGCTAAAATTTTTAGACCTACATAATTTACTTTTTATATCGAACTAAAAGCTAGGACTTCAAGATTCTTCTCAGTCTAATTCACTGAAATTCCATCCAGTAGAACAGAAGAATTATAAATCTCCAAAATAATAGATAGGAATACCGCAAATAGAGCCATTGCAACACCCATCAAAGGGGTCGTTCCCCATCCAGGAGCTACTTTACCATATTCGGAATTCAATGGTTTCAATAACTTCCCTACAGTAGTGCTTCTTGGACCTGATCTAGAACTATCTTCAACAGTTTGTGTAGCCATAAATCTTATTTTGTATTCATTACGATCTGTTGACTTTGTATACCATTCCGTTGTAAATAAACGATCTTATCGTAGATTCATTGTGGTCTTTCAATTCTATAATAATGGAAACAGCAACCCTAGTCGCCATCTTTATATCTGGGTTACTTGTAAGTTTTACTGGGTATGCTCTATATACTGCCTTTGGGCAACCCTCTCAACAACTAAGAGATCCATTCGAGGAACACGGGGACTAGTTGACGTAATCAGCCTCCAAATATTTGGAGGCTGATTACGTCAATGAAGATAATGAAAAATTATTTCATTTTTTAGTTGAAATTGTAGGTGGTTCCCGAAAAAAAATAGCGAAAAAAATTATCCCTAAAGTTGATACTAAGAGAAATGTATAAACCAATGCTTCCATAAATTTGATTGTGGTTTACAATTATAGCTTTCATACCTGTTTTGTTTTTGTTTACTTGGGAGTATCCCTACGGATAAAGAAAGAGTCAAAGAAACGGCAGCGATTTAAATCAAGATTTCTACAGTACCCTACCTAATTAAATAAAATAGCAAACAGAAACTATAAGAAAAAAAGCAATGTTGCATCAGACTGTTTGTCTTTTTGTAGTTGGATCTCCAAGTTTTTGGAATGCCCCAAATTCTACTTGAGCATCCAAATCTGGATCAATACCAGCAAAAACATCTCTGAAAAGGGTTCTAGAACCATGCCAAATGTGTCCAAAGAAGAAAAGTAGAGCAAACGAAGCATGTCCAAAAGTAAACCAACCTCTTGGACTGCTACGAAAAACACCATCGGATTTCAAAGTAGCACGATCTAATTCAAAAATCTCACCCAATTGAGCCCGTCTAGCATATTTTTTCACAGTTGCGGGATCACTATAACTAACTCCATTGAGTTCACCACCATAAAACTCAACAGTTACACCTACTTGTTCGACACTATATTTAGACTCTGCCCTTCTAAATGGGACGTCGGCTCTAACAATTCCGTCTCCGTCTACCAAAACAACCGGAAAAGTTTCAAAAAAAGTAGGCATACGGCGTACAAAAAGCTCACGCCCTTCTTTATTTCTAAAGACGGGGTGTCCTAGCCATCCAACAGCTATTCCATCCCCATTGTCCATTGAACCCGCTCGGAATAATCCCCCCTTTGCTGGATTATTACCAATATAATCATAAAAAGCTAATTTTTCAGGAATTTTAGCCCAAGCTTCTGATAAACTTTGATTTTCAGCTAGTCCGGCACTAACTCTTCGATATATTTCTTGTTGAAAGTATCCCTGATCCCATTGATAACGAGTAGGACCAAATAATTCGATGGGAGTAGTTGCAGAACCATACCACATAGTTCCAGCAACAACAAAAGCTGCAAAAAAGACAGCAGCAATACTACTGGAAAGGACGGTTTCAATATTACCCATACGTAATCCTTTGTATAGACGTTGAGGCGGACGAACACTAAGATGGAATAAGCCCGCTAATATACCCAACGTCCCTGCTGCAATATGATGAGAGGCTATTCCTCCCGGAACAAAAGGGTCAAAACCCTCCACGCCCCACGCCGGATTTACGGGTTGGACCTTTCCGGTTAGTCCATAAGGGTCGGATACCCATATTCCAGGACCAAATAATCCTGTTACATGAAATGCGCCAAAACCAAAGCAAGCCACTCCTGAAAGAAATAAATGAATTCCAAAAATCTTAGGCAAATCCAAAGAAGGTTTTCCTGTACGTTCATCACAAAAAATTTCTAGATCCCAATATACCCAATGCCAAATAGCTGCCAAGAAGCATAAGCCAGAAAACACGATATGTGCTGCGGCTACCCCTTCGTAACTCCAAAGACCCGGGTTCGTTATAGTCCCTCCTGTAATATTCCAACCGCCCCATGAGTTGGTTATTCCTAAACGAGTCATGAAAGGTATAACGAACATACCTTGTCTCCACATTGGATCAAGAACAGGGTCGGAGGGATCAAAAACAGCTAATTCATATAGAGCCATCGAACCGGCCCAACCAGCAACCAGAGCGGTATGCATTATATGAACAGAAAGCAAACGACCGGGATCATTCAATACAACAGTATGAACACGATACCAAGGCAAACCCATGGAAATACCCCTTTATCAACGAAAAATAGACACTATGTAACTTTATTGCATTGGAAAAAACTATGCTACGGACCCCCCCTTTTTAGGTAATTATTTCGGAGAAAGGATTAATATTTGTTCTATTCTGTTAGTAATAATGGAACAATTCGATTCATAGGAAAAAAGGGAAGCGGATCTATTCTATATCCGATAAGTACCAATACGCAATGGGGGTGAATCCTATTTTATATGAACCAAGATAGCTATTGTTGTTCATCATTCAGAAGCCCGCTCGTAAAAAATTTCCTTTATTTTTTTTTAATTCTCTCTTACTTTACTTTTATTTTATATTTTAGCTTATTCAACTTATGTATTAAATATGATTAATTTAAATATGATTAATAAATTAGGAAAAAAGGATAATATTATTAAAAAATGAAACCCCAGTCTTACGTTTCCACATCAAAGTGAAATAGAGAACTTCATTCTCTTTTTTTTTCATTTCATGCCTATTGGCGTTCCAAAAGTACCTTTTCGAAGTCCTGGAGACGGAGATACATCTTGGGTTGACATATAGTGCGACTTGTCAGATATATTGGGCTATATGGGATTTTCCCATTTTCTCCCTCGATCGAGATATCCTCTGTTTCGCCCAAAAAGATTGATTTAATTATCAAAAATTTGTAACGCGAAGCGCAAAAAATAAAGTGGAATTCAATGCAGGGAGTATTTAGATTGATATTAGATTATCAAATTTTTTTATGGTTTACGTGATCGGACTAATAAAATGAAGTATCCAGGCTCCGTTTAGCAAAAACCCAATTGATAATTAATATATAATATTTTTATAATTACTACTTGTTATGATATGCAAAATTATGATAAAAATTTATATAAAAAAAATTTTTTTAAACTGGGTGATCTAAAACTGTTGATCAAATCAAAAAATATAATTCAAAATTTAGTGACTATTTGACAGAAGACATGTGAAAGAAATGAATTGAAAAAAAAAAGAGTAGTAAAAAAAAAGACGCGGTATTTGGTTCATTTGTCCTATATGTGCAAATAAAAATCGGGCAAATTTTTCCTTTTACTCGGGGCAGAGCATAAACCTAAAAAATGGAATAAATAAAGTAAGAAGCCCATTCAGGAACAAGAAAAAACCATCGCCATTTCAACTGAATCTCGATGAAAAAAAAATATCAATGAATCAAGTTAGTCTGACAGGCTTAATAAATCGTTTTATTATAGGATTATAATATCTAATAAAAGGGGCAAAAACGTCTTTTTTCTTTTACTTTTAAAAAGGGAGCAAGCCCTTCCCTTAAAAGTTATAAAAAAAAGCCTTCTATGAAAAAAGGGGTTAGAATCGACACATTGATTTTTTAACAATTTTTATTGAACCGTATGCATCAAAAGGTGCCTGTACGGCTCCTAAGGAATAAAATTTTATCCTAATCAACCGACTTTATCGAGAAAGATTATTTTTTTTAGGCCAAGAAGTTGATACCGAAATCTCGAATCAACTTATTAGTCTTATGATATATCTCAGTATAGAAAAGGATACCAAAGATCTTTATTTGTTTATAAACTCTCCTGGCGGGTGGGTAATATCTGGAATGGCTATTTATGATACTATGCAATTTGTGCGACCCGATGTACAGACAATATGCATGGGATTGGCCGCTTCAATAGCATCCTTTATCCTAGTCGGAGGGGCAATTACCAAACGTATAGCATTCCCTCACGCTTGGCGCCAATGAGTTTTTTTATTTTAGAGAAAAAATACTATGCCTTCGCCACCGGAAATATGAATTAGTTAAGTAATAATAGCATGGCACTTCGAATTCGATATGAAATTTTTGAGATAAAAAAATAAAATTAGATTATATATTGAAAGAGTAGTATGAGATAAGGAAAGAGTATTTCAAATGATATCTTACCTATTCGGGCACATCTCAGCGTCACAAACTTTGTTTTCACACCGGAAGCTTATTTACAAAATTTATCTTAAAAAGACACTTTGGGATTGCTGAATCATAGACGAATAAAAAAAATGATATATAAAGCAACGGAACCATCATAGTATTTTTTTAACTCCTACAAAAAAGAAGGATGGTAATTGGATCATTTATGGATCTGCGTATAATACAACCTATATTTTGTTTTCGTTCGCCGAAAATAAAGGTCAAAAAAACGTAAATTCCATTGTGGAGCCGTATGCAATGCACAAAAAAAGCCTGTACGGTTTTTCAAATTTCTCTGCTTTTTTTTGTTATCTCGCCACGTTCTGCGAAATATAAGATAAGAACCTTTTCTATTATATCATCAGGGTAATGATCCATCAACCCGCTAGTTCGTTTTATGAGGCACAAACGGGAGAATTTATCTTGGAAGCGGAAGAACTACTAAAACTTCGCGAAACCATCACAAGGGTTTATGTACAAAGAACGGGCAAACCTATATGGGTTGTATCCGAAGACATGGAAAGGGATGTTTTTATGTCAGCAACAGAAGCCCAAGCTCATGGAATTGTTGATCTTGTAGCGGTTCAATAAAAAATAGGAGCGATTTCATGCAAATCTACAATTTATAATTTTATATCTTTTTAGATTAAAGGTGTAGTTTCATATTCTCTTCAATATAAAAAAAATATATTGAAGAGAATCTTGAAGAGAAGTAATTCAGAATTAGCCGGTTAGAACCAATCTAAACCAGCCCATTATTTATATGATTCCGTATGCCAACCATTAAACAACTTATTAGAAATACAAGACAGCCAATCCGAAATGTCACGAAATCCCCAGCGCTTCGGGGATGCCCTCAGCGACGAGGAACATGTACTCGGGTGTATGTGCGACTCGTTTAGATCATAGACTGAGACACAAAAAGTAAATTCTTTTTTAAATATCAAGGATCAGTACCTTTGAATAAAATATAATGTAGGAACTCGATTCATTATTTAAAAAAGCTAAATCGCTCATATCTTATATTGTGTCTGAAACTTATGGTTTACATTGGTGCAAATCCAATCAACTCCATTTTTTTAGAAAACCCCCAATGATAACAAATGGTTATCCATTAAGCGGGGGAAATTACTTTTTTATTAAAAAGATTCCACTCTTGAAAGAAAAGAACGGACTAACAGGGTAAACGACCAAATCAATTTTTAAAATGAAATACCGTTACTGTATAAAGTGGATCTCATTGTGAAAGACCTATTACTGGAATATTAATGGGGTAGAGCCAAAGAATGTGAATTGTACAAGTTACCAATAGTATTGATTAATTAAAAGAAGGAGCTCCGGTGTATAGAGAGGACCTCACCGTTTTAGAAGTAACCATATAAACGATGGAACCCACTATTTATCCATTTATATTTACTACTTTTTGTAGTTATTCTATTTTTTATATTAAGTATCAAGGCTATTTCTCCTTTCAAAGCAAAGGAAAAAACCTAGCAAAAAAAAAAATAGTGGTGGGGAAGGTTAGAGTAGCAAAAGCCATTGGAATTTTTTTTTATACATTGGAATAATTCGTATGGTTATTAATAGACTAGTAAAGGGGAAAAGAATAACTAAAAAAAGAATTAGTTATTCATCAAAGTTTGATTTATTCAATGACTAGAATTAAACGCGGATATATAGCTCGGAGGCGCAGAACAAAACTTCGTTTATTTGCATCCAGCTTTCGAGGGGCTCATTCACGACTTACACGAACTATGACTCAACAGAGAATAAGAGCTTTAGTTTCGGCTCATCGGGATAGGGGTAAAAGAAAAAGAGATTTTCGGCGTTTATGGATCACTCGAATAAATGCCGTAATTCACGAAACGGGGGTATTCTATAGTTATAACCGATTCATACACAATCTGTACAAGAAGCAATTACTTCTTAATCGGAAAATACTTGCACAAATAGCTATATTAAATAGGAGTTGTCTTTATACGATTTCGAATGAGATCAAAAAATAAGGGGGTTGGAGGAAACCCACTAAAATATTTGAAATAGAGTTCTAAGGAGAATGAGCTCGGGAAGGTAGAGTAGAAATTAGTATTATAAAAAACAAAACGAGGGTATATAGTCGCTAAAAAAAGAGTTTTTTTTTTATTTTCGACGATTATTTTCTTTTTTTTTTTTTTATAACAGACGTAACAATCAAATTTTGATTCTTGATTGGATTTTTCGAACAAAATATTAATCTCTTTTTTAATTCCTTCAGTTTGGAATTGTTATTCAATTGAAGAATAAGTCTATTTTTTTCTGGTTCTAAGGCTAGTAGTTCTAGGGGTCGACTCGCTTCTTTCAAATTGTTTCTGATTATTAAGAAAAGGTAACAAAGATAAAATACGAGCTTGTTTTATAGCAATAGTAATTAATCGTTGTTGTTTTAAAGTCACTCTATTCACCCGTCTAGATAATATTTTTCCTTGTTCACTAATAAATCGACTAATTAAACTCATGTTTCTATAATCAATTCGATCCCCCGATTGGATCGGGGGCAAACGCCTACGAAAAGATCGCTTGGATTTAGTAAAAAGTCGCTTAGATTTATTCATAATTTTTTTATTCCTTATCTCTAAAATCCTATTTTGATCGTATCAAAATAAAAACGATTTCTATTTATATTCTATATAGGATAGAGTTTATATATAGAATTAAGAATATAGGATTAGATTTATTTCTATTGATTTATATATATGTAATATATATATAGATACTATCATTATTCCTGTTCTTAAAATAACAGTTGACATAAGCACTCAATTTTATCTATTTCTTTATTTCCCCGTGAATTGTATGTTTATAACAATAGGAACAGAATTTTCTCAATTCCAATCGACTAGGGGTGTTATGCCGATTCTTTTGAGTAATATATCTGGAAATTCCCGCCGATTCTTTCTTAATATCATTTCGAACACAACAGGTACATTCCAAAATAATTGTTACTCGAACATCTTTACCCTTGGCCATGAAACCTCCTTTGGATTTATGATTCACCCCAATCTTCTATTTTATTTTTAGGATCCAGAAAGAACAAGAACCAAAAAAATAGAAGCTGTTAACTAAAAAAAATTCGGAAATATTTTGTTGCAATGAATATTATTTAGTAAAAAAAAAAAAATAAAAAAATAAGCAATACAATGATTTTTTGAAAACTATATTTAAAATCTTTGTACAGTATTTTTTTAAGTATCTCGTAGGATACTATTTCCCTAGCAACACCTTTTTTTTCGTTCTATTAATAAATCCTGAACCCACGTTTTTATGACCTTTCGCCCCCACCCCTTTTTTTCTATTTTTTTTAAGAATGAATTAGAAAAAGGTGGGGGGGGATAATTAGTCCCAGATCGTTGATTGTATCTCTAAATTTTTTCACCCTTTCTGATGTTAATAACTAGAATTAAAAAAAAGGAAATGTTAATGCATCTGGAAATAAACGATTAATCTCTATTAATAAACCTGCTAATGAAACGAACCATAGAGTACTTAGTACCGGCGCTACGGAAAGATATGTTTTTAGATCTCGCATTTGAAATCCTCCTTCTTTCTTCTTTAATTGTATTACATTATATCATAGTAATATATATAACTACAGATGTACATGTAGTTAAGAAGTTCTTGTATACGTAACCCCCCATTTTCAAAATTAGAATTGAAATATTGTCTACTAGAACTATCTTATAGATTCCGTTTTCAAATGGAAAGGCCTTTTATGTAAAATTTAAATTGATAGAATTTGCGTAAAAGAAGTAAATTTTTAATTATATGTTTGTTATCTGATATGAGACAAAAAAAAAAAAGAAATTAATTTGATATAACAATAAAAAAGAAGAAGGATGTGGAAAACAAGGCAGGAATTCTCTACAATGACACTGTAAACCAATTGAAAGGGATGTAGCGCAGCTTGGTAGCGCGTTTGTTTTGGGTACAAAATGTCACGGGTTCAAATCCTGTCATCCCTACCTATTACTGCTCTTCTGAGCAGTAACGAGGGATCTATTTTAGATCTATCTTTTTTTAATAAAATTGGACATACATATAATTCTGAAATTTATGATATACTATGATATAGTATATACGTACAAAATCTATTCGAGTTAAAGAATGTCCTCTTTATAGTTTATAGCCTTTTCGTTTTTTAGAAAAAACAAGAAAAGCGCTCTTAGTTCAGTTCGGTAGAACGTGGGTCTCCAAAACCCAATGTCGTAGGTTCAAATCCTACAGAGCGTGATTTCATTCTTGTTTATTAGATTGTGTCAAAATTCCAATGTTCGCAAATAATTGAGCAGCAATCTGAATTAGACCTCCCGCATATGAAAGCAAGAAGGAGGTCAGTAAAAAGGAGATGTTAATTAATCAAAAGTCCAACTGATCACCACGCCTGTATTGTAAATAAGCCGTTACGAATAATCCAGCCAAAGTAATAGGAATTAGACCTAAGACGATTCCAAATAAAAAAACTTCAATCATTTCAATTTTCTTTTATTTTCATTTTTTAAAGGGAGAAAAGAGAGGTACTAGCTCTTAATCTGTATTGCCGATGAATCTCAATGACCAAAATTGGGTAATTAACCTGGTAGGGAACTATCGAACATATGAAATACCACAGAACTCCTTTTTATAAAAAATATTCATTCAATTAATTTCAAATAAGTCGTATTTTGCTTAGACCAATAAATAGAACCGAGGTTATAGTTAAAGCTGCTAGTAGAAAACCGAAATAACTAGTTATAGTAGGCATGAAGGGACTCAATAAAATATGTTTTTTTTTACATATGTTTCTAAAGTACTTCCCTAAGTTTCAATTGAATTTTTTGATTCTTGTAACTAGTATT